TATATCTCGTGGTAACAAAAATGTATTGTTCTGAGGTATATCAAGATTAAGCCTTCGGTTCATATTTCGTCGACCAATCCTTCCTAATTCACATCTTTGTTGAAAAAATTTTTTTTGTAATTCCTTACATAAAGATTCAGAAAATACTGGATCTCCGCCAACATAAGCAAATTGTCGATAAAACTCCAAAATGGCATTCTCTTTTGACCCTATTTTTTTTTTCTCCTTATCATTCAGGAAAGACAAGAGAATTTCCGGATAGCAAACATTCTCTATAATTTCGCTTAAATTCGAACCCATAGCTGATGATAGAACTAGAATAGATATCTTCTGTTTCCTACTCACACGAGCCCATATCCTTGCTTTTCTATCAATCTCTAATTCTAATCTTCCCCCCCAATCTGATATTATGGTGCCAGTATAGACCGAAATTCCGTTATGGTCCAATTCTGACCGGTAATAGATACCGGGGCTTTGCAATATTTGATTGATTACAATTCTGTATATTCCATTTACTATAGAAGTCCCCAGAGAATTCATTATAGGAATGTTTCCAATAAAAATCGTTTGTTCTTGAATATCCCTACTGCTTTTCCAAATTAATCCCGCACATACATATAATTCAGAGGAATACGTAAGTGATTCATATATGGCATCTTTTTCTTTTATCAAAGGTTCTGCCAATTGATATGTTTCCACAAATAATTGAAATTCTATTTCTTGATCTGTATCTTCTATTTTTGGAAACTTAGAAAGTTCTTCTGTTAAGCCCCGATCAATGAACCTACAAAATCCCTCAAATTGTATCTGATTTAATCCGGGTATTGTAGACATTTCCTCTTTTCCACCTCCAAGCATTCTGAATTTCCCCATTTCTTTTATAGAAAGAATCCCACGATTTGCTGTCATTTTTCATTGAATAAGATGAATAGATTTAGCAATAATGGAATTGCTGTTCTTTTTACTGAATCGCATGAAATTTTACCTAACTCCGTGTATGAAATACCTATACACCTATTATGAAAAGAAGAATAAATAGAATCTTATACTCAAATTGTAATTTGCAACAAAATAAACAGATAGAATCCAAATTTTAAATGGAAAACAAATTGAAAAAATCCATCTAGACTTATTTTTTTAGAGTTTTAAAAAGTTAAAGAATAGAATATCAAAACAGAAAATGGATTTATTTCTATCATTCTAATTTCTATCATTATTATGATATTACATATTCCAATTCGATTGGGTAACAGAAGAAAGATGAGTTTGGGATTTGCTCTGCTCGATCCGATAAAGACCTAATCGAATAATCAGAAACAATATAGAATTATTAGCACTTAACCCTTTCAATTGTTCAAAAAATAAAAAGAATTGAATTCGCAGAGAAGAGAGATATTTTTACCTTTTTTTTTATTTTTGAATTTGAAAATAAATAGGATTGAAGTGCATAACATAAAACATAAGAAGGCTTTTATTTCTATTTATTAAACATGCACAGATCTAACTCCAGTTATAGCTATCTATATATATGTCTCTTCTATTCCACTCATATTCGTTCGGGACAGCACATGTCGTGTTAAATTTTAAATTTGGATTTTCTATTCTTTAAGGAAAAATTGTAAAAAATGGAAGCACGAGAATCTCTTGAAAATTACCTTTCCCTATCCCTATAGTAAATTCCCTATTCCTGTAGTATTAGCATAATAGTATAAGTAAAGTATAGGTAGTATTAATATATATGGATAAGATACGCAATTAGATACTATCTATGTAACAATTAAAATGTAACAATTAAAATTTCTGTTCTAGGGTTTACATATACTGACAGTTGTTGTTATAATTGAAATGAGGAAGAGTTTTTTTTTCAATAAAAAAGCAATATTGATTAGTTATGTATCAATTTGGATTTTCTTATAAGAAAAAAAACCATTTTGAATTCCAATTCAAGAATCATTTCAGGAATTAAATTAAAAATTAATAGTTAACGGTTCTGATTTGTCCTGAGATTTTTGCTTTTGTGACTGAAAGTGCACGTTTGTTTTTTTTTTCAATAGAAAATAGAAAAAGGAAGGGGCTCTTTGAGAAATGTTAGTAAAGGAACTAGAATTTAAGATAAAAAAGAGGATCCTACCTCCCCCTTTTTTATCTTAGGGGAGGTATTCTCATGTATTTATTTTGTATTGATTTGGCGACATGGCCGAGCGGTAAGGCGGGGGACTGCAAATCCTTTTTCCCCAGTTCAAATCCGGGTGTCGCCTGATCGACAAGAGAATTGAGATAGTTTATTCCGTTTTGTTGATAGAAAACTTTAAATTTTTTCCAGCAGAAGCAAGCGGGGGAAAAGGACTCTTGAGACTTGTTTGATTCTAAATTCTAAGCATTAGGGGTAGGGGGTTTACTCTCTAAAATGCTGTAAATCTTTTCGTTTCTGATTCAAGGAAAGATTCTGAAAGATTCTAGTACTGAAAAGGAATCAATAAATTATGAAATAATAGTCCTTTCATTCCATTACTACTGTGTAGTGTTACTACTGTAGTGTCCGTCTACTGACTGGGTCTTGAATTCGATTGGATAGGGAGTCTAATCAATCGAATCTTCTTTCTAGTTGGGGAAGGAGCGGAAGAAATCTTGTATACAGACTCATGAAAATATATGAGCGCTCCCGCAATTTATTCAATATTTGTTAGATTGACTACCTAATTGGCTTTCTTTTTTTATACTTTTTTTTATTTATTAAAATTTTATTTATATATTTTTATTTATATATATATTATATATATTCTAATTATATATTATATATAATATATATTCTAATTAAATATTATATATAATATATAATTTATATTTAATATTCTAAATTCTATTTATTTTATAGATTTATTTAGATTTTATATATATATTTCTTTTAAGAATTCTATTTTCATTTTTAATATTATATATTTTATTAGAATTTAAATATTAGAATTATTTAAATATTAGAATTAAAAGAATCCTTCTTTTCGGTAATCTCTAGTCAAAGAATTAAAGAATTCAATAGGCTGTCTTCTGATTGTTTTAGAGTTTTAGAGAAAGAATAAGAAGACCCTAAGGATTAGATCAAATGGAAATAAGAGATGAATAGTATGAGTATGCAAAGTAATCTGTCTTGATTCTATATTTTTATTTTTACTTTTTTTTTTACTTAACTTTTTTTGCTTAATAAAATGGGGGGGCAAAATCAAGCATCAAAATAAAGCATAGGTCTTATTATTGCTACCTGTTAATAAGATTCATTCTCTTAATACTTCCAAGGATGTCCTCCAGATATTTTTTTATGCTTAATGTTTTCCGATTCTACTAGAAATATAAATCAGATAAAAACTTGTTTGATATTCTGATTGGATTTCTTGAAGTGTTTCGTCAATAGTGTTAGCCTAGAATCCCTTTTTGACTCTGTACCAGAGTTTCCACTATTCTTAGAGTATTCTTAGTGAATAGTACAAGAAGAAATAGTGAACAATAATGAAATAATTCCTTCATATTGATAGAAATAAGAGATAGGAGACAAATCTTATATGGATATAGTAAGTCTTGCTTGGGCTGCTTTAATGGTAGTTTTTACATTTTCCCTTTCTCTCGTAGTATGGGGAAGAAGTGGACTCTAAGGGTACTACTCACTACTAAGTGACTTAAGCCAAAAAAACTGTCTCAATTTGTTTTCAAATTAGGTTCTGAAATCGTTTTTTAACTTTTTTTTTTATTTTAAGTATTTAATTCAGACGTATTAATTGATTTTAATTGATTATTTTTTAATATGATAATACTGGCATTGGATTGGTATTGAAAAAAATAAGAAATCTAAAAATGGAAGAATAAGAGTTGCTTTTTGATTATTTCAGATTGATTGGAACCAATACAAATGAAAAATATGAAACAAAGAAAAAATGGGGATGCTATGTACATTCCATATATATCATTCCATAATATATATGGAATCTCTCCTTTATATCTTTATATAATATATACAATATCTTATATATACAATATACATATGAGTATATACAATATACATATAAATGGGTATATGAAAGATACATACAATTGATCCATATAAAATCTCTCTTTTTACAGAGCAAGACTTTATACACACACTACAAAAATAGATATAGATAGTATGTTAGAAAGAAATAGATTTCATTCTTTCTAACATACTATCTATATCTCTATATCTACTAGATTTCATAGAATTTTGCCGATTCTATTCTAGTCCGACCGTTTCATTTAAAAGACTAAGGCCCGAAATCGAAATTAAAACCCTTTTTTCATTTTTTTATTCAATCATTTCAAAGTCATGATTAAGTAAAATTAGTCACTTTGGCTTATCGTTTTTACGTAAATTATAATTAAAAAGGCAGTAGGAACTAGAATGAACAGTGCAGTAGCAATAAATGAGAGAATATTTACTTCCATAATCTCTATTGTTTTATTTCCCTTTAATTTCCAATAAATAACTCGGGGATTTAATCCCATAAAGATGAGAAATCGTTCATCGGTAAATTCAACGGTATAAATTGCATCTCGATGATATCAAACCCAATCAATATCATGAATAACAGTATCTGACAAATCGATTCATCGGTGAGAATTGAATAGTATTCTAGTATAACATAGGAGGATCCTTTATCCATACCAAATTCAAAAATATTATTTCTGATGCAATCATGCAATCAATAATTCCTTCTCTTTTTTATTTTAAGAGTTTTTTCTTTCTTCATGGGGACTTTTACCTCAAATTAAAAAAAAAAAGAGTGCCCGTTAAGAATGAGATTCTGTTTGTTATTTGTATCCCCTTTCACACACGAGAATGGATGTCTTTTTTATTGGATTTGTATCTATCGGGACTGACGGGGCTCGAACCCGTAGCTTCCGCCTTGACAGGGCGGTGCTCTGACCAATTGAACTACAATCCCAGCAAAAAAGCGTACAGTATCCATATTTATATTCTTAGGATTTCATTCAAAACCCTTTCTTTTTCCTTTTTAGATTCGAATTGTTGTGCTGTAACTGACCGAGGAGGAACTTTTGTATTCATATATTGATTTATTCATATATCATATATTGATATCTCTATATGGATATGCACTTTAGCGAAATCAACCAAGATCAATCAAGATCAACACGGATTACAAGTAATCCAATCCGTTCTTTATTTCCAATATCAATATTTCCAATATCAATCAATAATCAATCAATGAAAATAAAAAAGATTCTTTTTTGTTTATTTACTTTCATCCTTTCCTAAGGACTTTCTACTTACATATCCTGATATGAATCTAGATCATTAGCAAGATCCACATTTGTGAAAAAAAATACGATACATAATACGGAAAAAATAAATCAATATAAATCTAATATAAAAAAAAAAAATAGAATTCTAATAAAATAGAATTATAATTAAGGATGTATCATATTTTTATTCTTCCGTATTAGAGCGCATCGGGCATTTCCGAAGAAGAACAAACAACAAATGGGTTATATCATTTTATGGTGGATCGGAAAATTATTGGGCCGAGCTGGATTTGAACCAGCGTAGACATATTGCCAACGAATTTACAGTCCGTCCCCATTAACCGCTCGGGCATCGACCCAGGAAGAATCCATTTCAGTGTTTATTAAGAATTCATAATCCACGCTCAACTTCCTTTCGTAGTACCCTACCCCCAGGGGAAGTCGAATCCCCGTTGCCTCCTTGAAAGAGAGATGTCCTGAACCACTAGACGATGGGGGCATCGTTGCCCGACCTCCATTCTACTCTTACTATGTTAATAGTATGAGCAGGTTTTTGAAATTGTCAAGTCAATAGAATGGAATGATATGATTTGAATCAAATCAGAAGGGTCTTCCGATCTTTCAGAATTCTATAGAAATCTTGGATTCATTGTTAAGATTCGGTAGGTATATTTGATTTTCTATTTTCTAGTTTACACTAGGCCAGAAAATTAAAAATTATAATCAATCTGGAAATCGGGTACGGGTAAGAAGGATAGGAATCAACAAGTTATTGAAATTTTTTTGAATAATAATTTGGTTGAGGGACAGGGAAAAGTGAATCTATTTCATTTATCAATGATTCGGTGAAATAGTTGAATTGGTGGGTATATGTATTAATGAAATTAATTTCGTTATGATGAGGTGAGGATAACTTCAATTTGCATCGGTTTTGAAATAATTCATTCATTTCATTCCATTGAGATTTCTAAAATCTAATATCAATAAACCATTTTTTAAATTATACTCTATTCACTAGGTAAATCAAATTTCTTGTTCCTTAAATGAGTCCCCTTGCGGATAAAAAAAATCTATGTACATATATTCGAATCTTATCTATCTAAATCCAATAAGTATATGCAGTAACAAGTATATGTACTAGACTCCGATTGGCTAGTTCTTTATATTTTCAGGACAGGAATTGAATCAAACGGAGCCCTTTTAACTCAGTGGTAGAGTAATGCCATGGTAAGGCATAAGTCATCGGTTCAAATCCGATAAGGGGCTTTTTTTTTTTTTACTTTTTTTTTTCATAAAACTCCAGCAGTTATATTTTCATGTTTGAAGGAGAGATATTTTTTATATTTGTAATATAAAAACAAAGGAATCCTATAATTTCATTACCAAATTTCATTACCAAATGGAATTATGAATTCGAATTCTAATAACTAACAATAAGTTATCATTCTGATGAATTCAAATTCAAATTAATTCTAGTTAGAAAATATCATTCTAGGTTCTAACTAGAATGATATTTTAATTGCCGAATATTCCTATTTTGGATTATTCCAATCAAAAAAAAATGTGAAAGATTCTAAAAAAAAGTAAGTAGACCTAACCCATTGAATCATAACTATATCCACTATTCTGATATTCAAATTGGATAGAGATAAAATTCGAACATTCGAACAGTGGATCTTTTTTTTATTTTGTTTTGAATACAATACTTATTTTGTTTCGACTCCGTAAGAATGTATCGATATTTCCGATTAAATCTTCTTGTTCCTAGAGGTTCTTAGGAGAATAAATTGCCATTTGCTTCCTACACGCGGAAGGGCTCTGCTTTATTCCAAGTTCCAATATACAAGTCATTTTTTTTTTATTTTTCTGAACACAAGAAAAGATCGAGTTCTATTTCTATTATTTCTATAATATATTATAGAAATAATATAGGATATATCTCTAGAAACAAATCATGGCTTCGCGTATCAAATATCTTCTTTCCATATTGATGCACACGATATTTTCGGGCAAGAATGCAAGAAAGAGACTCTCACTTACAGTCTCTTATTCTTAAAAAAATTCAATAAAATATTCAATAATCTGACAGATAGATAAAAAAATAGATAAAATAAAAATATGCGAAGTTTTTTTCTTACCTCTCGATCTGTAAAAAAGAATATACTTAAAAGTTTTTTTATTAATCTGAAAGAAAGCAAAATAGAATTAAAAATTAAAGAAGACAATAAAAGA